TGCCTATGATGTAGCACCCGGAGGACTGTTAGCTAGTGTGTATCATCTTACGAGAATAGAGTATGGTGTGGATCAACCAGAAGAGGTATGCATAAAAGTATTTGTCTCAAGGAGGAATCCTAGAATTCCGTCCGTCTTCTGGGTTTGGAAAAGTGTGGATTTTCAAGAACGAGAGTCCTATGATATGTTGGGAATCTCTTATGATAATCATCCACGCTTGAAACGTATCTTAATGCCTGAAAGTTGGCTAGGATGGCCCTTGCGCAAGGATTATGTTACCCCCAATTTTTATGAAATACAAGATGCTCATTGAATGGTAAGAAACTAATTTCCACTTAATACAATTTTTCAGATATTTAAGGATTATATAGATTAACCAGAATAATGGAAGTCTCATTTTTATTTGATAATTCTCGAGAGGTTAACAAAAAAAGACAATTAGGGATTCGTTGGGATTATCACATCCCAGTTATTTGGTTTAGAAGATACTTATTTCAGATGAGACGAACAAATGGGATGAACCAAAGGAGTTCTACATCATTCATTTTGACTTTCTACTACGCACATTACTTAAACGGTTTTAGAAAGTTATGTTAAGTAGGAATGAAGAAATCCAATATGAACAAAAATACAAAGAAATGAAAGGGTATTGGATTCTATTTATTGGTATCTCTTGTCTATTTCAATTCCTCTAGATTCGACTTTGGAGTATCTCAACCAACTAAATTAATCCCTTGAATATGTCTTTTGAATATATGAAGTATTAACATTCTTTTTGAATGGGAGGAAAAATAAAAAAACATAAAATAGAATCTAATTCTTTTAGATACTTTATCTAAAAAATTCTACCCATCTATAAAATAGATGGGGTATATCTCGCCGAAATGGATAAAAATATGTATTATGATCGAAACTATAAATGAATATGAATGTCGATTCATATCAATTAATTTATAGAAGAGAGACTCATACAAATTAATCATGTGCCAGGAACCAGATTTGAACTGGTGACACGAGGATTTTCAGTCCTCTGCTCTACCAGCTGAGCTATCCCGACCAGTCCCCATGTAACATCTTAATTTTATTAAAAAATGGGGTCTATGTCAATTAAAAGAAGGAAAGCGGATTACAAAATTTTATCTAGGTACTGGAATTTCTTGGATCTTAAAAAAGAGGGCTTTGTAAGTTTCAGTATGAATATTTATATTGCTTGTAAATCATTAAAATGGGGATTTCTTGCTCAAAGATGTTCATTTGTATGTATATCATATATAACAAGACTTGTGATAAGAAAAGGGGATTTCCGCCCGGATCGATTTCTAAGAGAATAGAGTGAATGGATAAGGAATTTTGAACCGCTAACGAAAAGAAGGATAGGATAAATAGTTGGGGAGTCAAATAGGCTTTTTGGGGATAGAGGGACTTGAACCCTCACGATTTTTAAAGTCGACGGATTTTCCTCTTACTATAAATTTCATTGTTGCCGGCATTGACATGTAGAATGGGACTCTATCTTTATTCTCGTCCGATTAATCAGTTCTTGAAAAGATCGATCAGACTATGGAGTGAATCATTTGATCAATGAATATTCGATTCTTTCTTCAATGTGGAATCTATTCACACCAATTCTTCCGTTTTTCATATATAAAATACAGATTCAGTCGGGTCGTCATTAATCATTTGATATAGTATTCAATACGTATGTATATACGTTTATCCTTCACTTCATTCTTTCTGAATTTTCGATGGAAGGATCTCTCTACTAATGCATCTAACTCCATTTGTTAGAACAGCTTCCGTTGAGTCTCTGCACCTATCCCTTTTTCACTTTCTGAACCTTTGGTTTCGGAAAACAGGATTTGGCTCAGGATTGCCCTTTTTTATTAATTCCAGGGTTTCTCTGAATTTGAAAGTTATCACTTAGTGGGTTTCCATACCAAGGCTCAATCCAATTAAGTCCGTAGCGTCTACCAATTTCGCCATATCCCCCTTCCTTTTGTTTTAAAATTAGGATTTCATTGTGATGGCTGTCGTTGCTTTTTTTCTTTCATTTATACTGAAGTCATTGAATTCATTAGATACCGATTCCTATCTCGAAAACGTGTTTTCTTTTCTTACCTATCTTCTATAGGAGACCCCTATTTTGTCCAATCCAATATGATTTTATCATTTCTGTATCCGCAATTCAATATAGATGGATATATATCCTAGATATATATATATATCCCTGTCACCTTTCCGATGCAATTTTAACTACTTGAACGGTCGATTCTTTTTTTGTCGTCTTAATTTCTGCCTTTATGATTTCCATCTTTATAAATGAAAGCGGAGAATGTCTCATTAGTTAGAACCAATAATTCCTAATTAGAAATATATGATATAGAATTAGAATCAAATAATCTATATAGAAATGTAGTAAAACGAATTTCAAATGTAATTTGAATCCAAAAATGAAAAATTTAACTATCTAAAACTCAAAATATTGACTATATAATTTAAT